GATGCTGTATTTCCAGGATTGGATTTCATATTCGAATGAACCCCGTAATCGTAAGAAAGTAGGTTTTTTTGCTATGGGCCTAGCAAAAGAAAAATTAGGATAGGATCCTATAAGATCTCCTCCCTTCAAAATCGGACATGAAAGTTTCCTTTCATCCGGCTCAAGTAGTTACACCAAATAAAGATAACGAACAGGGTTACCACTTTCAAATTTATTTGCTAAAAGTCCCTCCAAAACAAGACCTACCCTTTACTCAAGTTCTCAATAAAGACCAAGTAAGATTTCATTTATTCATTCTTTTTTCTTTTCCTTTTTATTTAGATTTTCTTTTCTTAATTCTTTCGTTTATATTTAGTCAAGTATCAAAATTACGAGATAAATGAAATTGAAATTCTTGAGTAGTCTCCTTCCCTTCGAAGGACTAATTCCAAGTACCTTGGAATTCTTGAGGGATTGACTTGTCTATGTATTATTCCATTCGATCTTTTAGGTCTCTACTTCACCTCGACGGTTATGCCACGATGCCCTTCTTCAAACTTTCAAATTAAAGCCTCTATCCGATGCTCTTAAAGCCTATATGCGATGTATAGACTTCTGCAACCATGACCTATTTGTTTACTTAAACATAATTTCTTTCTAAAAAAAAGAGGGGCAATGCTTAATTTCAGAAATGAAAGAAGTCTGTTTTCACGAGGTACAACTAGAAATTCCTATTTATTTGGGACTGAATCGACCATAGACCAATTCCCTTTTTATTGGGTAGTATTGAATACACCCAAAATTCTGAGCTCCATCTTACTCCTCCCAAGAGACATGTCAGATCCAGGGCATCCTAATTCGATTATCGATTAAATGGGATGACAGTTTTTCATTTCAAATCTGTAAAATAAAAATTTCGATCAAATCACACATCGCAGTATACTAGGCCCTCCAATTCTTTAATAGATTTATCTAAAAGATTGGCGATAAAACTAGGAAGACGTTTCAAATACCACACATGGGTTACTGGGCATGCCAATTTGATGTAGCCCATTTGATATCTGCGTATCCGAGAATTAACAAATTCGACTCCGCATTGTTCACAAAAATTTAGGTCTTCTTTTTCATCTCCGATTCCTCGATAATTTCCACAAGCACAAATTCCACTTTTTATAGGACCAAAAATCCTTTCACAGAATAATCCCTCTTTTTCAGGTTTATTGGTCTTGTAATGAAAAGTATAGGGTTTTGTCACCTCTCCAACAAGCTCTCCGTTAGGTAGGATTTTATTGGCCCAAGCACTTATTTGTTGAGGAGAAACTGATCCAATTCGTAGTTGTTGATGTTTATACCGATCGATCATAGAAGAAAAATTATGATTAATTTCGATTAAGCTTCCTTCCTATTAATCTGGAAGTTCTTCTCAGACACAAAGAAATGATTCAGTTCCAAAGCTAAAGATCGTAGTTCTCGAACGAGCAATCGAAAAGATTCTGGAGCATCCTCGGGTTTAGGTATTGTTCCTCCAACGATCGTAGTACCAAGTACTTCTTGACGAGCTTTAATATGATCAGATTTATAAGTAAGCATCTCTTGTAGAATATGAGAAACACCAAATCCCTCTAGAGCCCAAACCTCCATTTCTCCTATACGTTGTCCCCCTTGCTTGGCCCTTCCTCTAAGGGGTTGTTGTGTAACAAGTGCATAATGCCCACTGGAGCGTCCATGTATTTTATCATCAACCTGATGAATTAATTTCAAGATATAAGGCTTTCCTATTATAACAGGCTGTTCAAAAGGATTTCCTGTTCTTCCATCAAATATTCTGCTTTTTCCGGGATACTCGGGTTCAAAGACCCATGGATTAGCTGTTTGCTTGCTGGCTTCATATAATTCAGAAAACACTAATTTTCTCGAAGCCTCTTGTTCATATCTCTCATCAAAAGGCGCTATTCGATAATGTCTATCTAGCAGATCTCCCGCTAACCCCAGCGAACATTCAAATATCTGTCCTACATTCATTCGTGAAGGTACTCCTAATGGGTTGAAGACCAAATCAACAGTTCTTCCATCTTGCAAATAAGGCATATCTTGTCTAGGCAAAATTTTTGAAACGATACCTTTATTTCCATGTCTTCCAGCTACTTTATCGCCTACTTTGATTTCACGTTTCTGTAAAATATATACACGAATTGTTTCTGGATTAGAATCCGAACCCCTTTTTTTCTGGACCCATCTAACATCAATAACTCGGCCCCTACCACCTGTAGGGAGTTTTAGACAAGTTTCCTTTGAACTCGACACCTGAATACCAAGTATGGCTCGTAATAACCTATCTTCAGGGGCATACGATGACTCTTTTGCCATCTGAGGCGTTAATTTACCTACTAAAATATCGCCCGTCTCTACCCACGATCCCAGCGCCACAATTCCGTTTTTGTCTAAATTTCGGAGTAAATGGGCTTCTAGATGGGGTATTTCGTTAGTGATCCTTTCGGAACCTTGACTTGTCACATGAGCCTGAATTTCATATTTCCGTATGTGAAAAGAAGTATAAATATCTCCATATACCAGACGCTCGCTAATGAGTACCGCATCTTCAGAATTGTAACCCTCCCACGGCATATAAGCTACTAATACGTTTTTACCCAAAGTGAGTTCGCCACCAACTGTAGCGGCACCATCTCCTAAAATTTGTCCCTTTTTAATGCACTTATCCCGCTGAACCCGACCTTTTTGATGCATACAAGTATTTTTGTTAGAACGTTGATACACAACTAATGGAATATTGAAAATATCCCCATTGCCTAATAAAAAAATTTTGTCAGTCTCGTTATAAATGATCCTTCCCTCATGTTCGGCTATAACAGAAACTCCTGAATCTAGAGCCACCTGTCGTTCCGCTCCAGTTCCAACAATGCATTTCTCGGACTGAGAAAGCGGAACTGCTTGACGTTGCATATTAGAACTCATTAAAGCTCGATTCGCGTCATTATGCTCGATAAAAGGAATAAGGGAAGCTCCAATAGAAAAATATTGGAAGGGAAAAATACTGCGAAGATGAACCTGTTCCCATGCAATAGTCAGGAATTCTTGACGATATCGAGCTGGAACAACCTGTTCTTCCTGAATACCTCGACTCAGTGCCAAAGAATTTCCTGCTGCGATCATATAGTATTCATCCCTATTTGGTGATAAATAAAACATCCGGTTTTTTTTTGATTTTGATTCTTCAAAGATTTCATAAAACGGGCTTTCTAGAGAGCCCCAATGACCAATTTTCGCATGAATTGCTAAGGATCCAATAAGCCCAACGTTGATTCCTTCAGACGTGTCAATTGGACAAATGCGTCCATAGTGACTAGGATGGATATCTCGTATCCGAAAATTCGCAGTTCGCCCTGTCAATCCTCCAGGTCCCAAATAACTCAACTTTCTCCCATGAACTGTTTGTGTCAATGGATTAGTTCGATCTAAAACTTGAGATAATGGGTGTAACCCGAAAAAGGATTCATAAGTAGTTGTTAATGGAGTTGAAGGTACCAAACTCTGAGGAGTCGGTATCAATTTATGTCTAATTGCTCCACATATAGTGCCTCGAACCATATTTTCTAAACGAACCAAAGCCAATCCAAATTGATCTTGTAAGAGATCCGCAACCGAACGAATACGCTTATTTTTTAAATGATTCATATCATCAAGCGTGCCCATTCCAAATTTCATTCCAATCAAATAATCCGCAGCCGCCAATATATCTCTCGGTAACAAAAATGTATTAGTGGGAGGTAGATCAAGATTCAATCTCTGGTTCATATTTCGTCGACCAATCCTTCCTAATTCACATCTTTGTTGAAAGAATTTTTTTTGTAATTCCTTACATAGAGATTCAGAAAATACTGGATCTCCGCCTACACACGTAAATTGTTGATAAAACTCCAAAATAGCAGTTTCCTTTGACCCTATTTTTTTTTTCTCCTTCTCATTTAGAAAAGACAAGAAAATCTCAGGGTAGCAAACATTTTCTAAAATTTCCCTTAGATTCAAACCCATAGCTGATGATAGAACTAGAATAGAGATTTTCTGTTTCCTACTTACACGAGCCCATATCCTTGCTTTTTTATCAATCTCTAATTCAAATCTTCCTCCCCAATCTGATATTATGGTGCCGCTATATACCGAAATTCCGTTATGGTCCGCTTCGGACCGATAATAGATACCGGGGCTTTGCAAGATTTGATTGATCGCAGTTCTGTATATTCCATTTACTATAGAGGTTCCCAGGGAATTCATTAGAGGAATCTTTCCAATAAAAAGGCTTTGTTTTTGCATATCCCTACTGGTTTTCCACATTAATCTCGCGGATACATATAATTCAGAAGAATATGTGATTGCTTCATATACAGCATCTCTTTCTTTTATCAATGGTTCCACCAATTGATATGTTTCCGCAAATAATTGGAATTCAATTTCTTGCTCTGTATCTTCAATTTTTGGAAACTTATAAAGTTCTTCGGTTAAGCCATGATCAATAAACCTACAAAACCCTTCAAATTGTATCTGATTAAACCCAGGTATTGTAAACGTTCCCTCATTTCCATCCCCCAGCATTTTGAATTTCTCATTTATCGAAAAAATCCCATTATTGAATCATTCTTTATCCAAAAATATGGATCGATCTAGCAACGATGGAATTGAATATTCTGTTTACTAAATCACATGAAATTTTATCCTAGTATGAACATCGGAATAAAGAGCAAATTGGAATTTGAAACAGATACAATACAAATGGAAAGAAAATGAAAAATTTGACTTAACTTAGACTTATTTTATGGAGTTTTAGCTTTGTATAAAATAGCAAAAGTTATTTCATTTTTACCACTATTATGATATTACATATTACAATCCGATTAGATACCAGCAAACTAAACGTATCAGTTAAAAAAAAGATTCGCATATAATATAAAGGAGACGTTTTTACCTAATTTTTTAGTCTAATTCATATAATATGATTTAAGTGCGTAAGAAGACTTGTATTTATTAAACATGTTCAGATATGACTCTAGCTATCTATACATATCTCCTCCTTTATTGAATTTCTATTCGGGACAGCCTATGTCGTGTTCTATCAAAGTTACTATTTTCTATTCATATACAGAACAGTTAAGATATTTGATTAGATATCTGTAAAACGATTTAGGTTCTGGGGTTTACATATATGCATAATTGCTATTATAATATTAATATAACTGAGAAGAGTTTTTTTTTAATCTTGATTCGTTATGTATTAATTTGGATTTTTTATATCATTAGGGAAAGACAATTTTATAAATTGTAGATTAAAATCCGAGAATCGTTCATGAATTCACAGTCACATAGTTAATGGTCCCGATTTGTCATGAATTTTTGCTTTTCTTTTGTTACTGAAAAGCCACATTTTTTTCTCAACTCAATCTAAAAAGAAAAGGGGAGGTATTTTTAGCTATTTTGTATCGTCTTGGCGGCATGGCCGAGCGGTAAGGCGGGGGACTGCAAATCCTTTTTCCCCAGTTCAAATCCGGGTGTCGCCTGATCAACAAAACCTTCGAAATACCCCTATTGTTTTGCTGATTTAACTTGCCAAATTTGCCCTCAACGTAATCCCAACGGAAGAAAAGGATTCTTGATACTTGCTTGATTCTAAACATCTGAAAGTTCTGTCCTCTAAAGTGCTGTAAATCCTTTCGTCTCGGATTCAAGGCAAGTTTCTAGTAGTGGGGAATTTTTAAATCTTAATCTGATAGCCCTTACACTACTAATGCAATGTCTACTGATTGGATCTTAAAGTAGAGTGAATACTCAAGAGGAAGTTAATTAGTAATTGCAGAAATGGCGTAAGGTACCTTGTCTACAGACTCATAAAAATCTCTGAGTACTGGGGCATTCAATCAATCAATACTAATTAGATTGATTGAATGGATTAATTTGCCTTTTTTACTTTTTTATAGAAAAAAACGAAGTTCTTTTAGGGAATTCCTATTCTATTCTTGACTAGACTGTCTTACCATTGTTTTACATAGAGAATGGGGAGAAGGTAAGATACAGATTCGATCAAATGGAAAAAAAGAGGGGTATGTAATAAATAGCGATCCATCTTGATTCTATCTTTTTTAGACGTTTGAGTTAAGGAATAAACAAAACAGATTATTGTTCCTACATCTTAGAAAGATTTTCTTGATACTTCCAAAAGCGTCGCTGCTTGTTTTGCTTGTACTTAATTTAATCTTTACCGATTCTACTACAAATCGTATACTAACTTATTAGAATTGAATTGGATTTATTAGATCGTTTCATCAATGGTATGGAGCAAAATCCTTTTTTTGACTCTGTGCCAATAATTCTACTATTATTAGTGACTAATAATGGAATAATTCCTTCATATTCATAGAGATAGGGGATAGAATTCACATGGATATAGTAAGTCTCGCTTGGGCTGCTTTAATGGTAGTCTTTACATTTTCCCTTTCACTCGTAGTATGGGGAAGAAGTGGACTCTAGAGTCGAGGTACTACGAATTGAAGAATCAAACTGCATCAATTGAAGTCTAGTAAAGTAATGTAGTCTATGAATATTCAAATATATATTGAATAACAATAATCCTGTATATGAATAAGAACTTTCTATATTATTTCATATATTCATATATATATGACTTCTATTCTATATATGACTTCTATTCTATATATGAATAATCAAAAAAATACGAATAATATCATTTCAATCAAACAAATAAGGAATGAATACAAATGATTGGAAATCCGTTTCTAACCAAATTCTTCCTAAAATTTATATTTTGATAAACCCCGCTCTTAACAGTGTTATAGATCTAGACAATGCGGAAGAGTGTAAACCTTTTTAACCTTTCTATTTGCCTTTTTATTTGTTCTGTTTCCCCCTTTACTGTTTAAAACCATTTAAAGAGAAAAGAAAGCGGTTCGGTTATTAAACATTCAATTAAGTGAATACATCTCGATAATTCATATATACATGTAGGAAAATTGTAGATTGATCTATATTAAGATTAAGCCGCCTACATCGTTATCCAGTACAAATACACTACATAACAATAATATAATAGAGAGTATGGTAGAAAGAAATAGGAATCTTTCTACCATACTCATACTATCGAATCTCATAGAATACTGTTGATTCTAGTCCGCTCATTTCATTTAAGACACCAAATTGGAATTCTTTTCATTTTTCATTTTGTTTCTTCAATCATTCACAAGAATTAAGAAGTCAAGTTTCATTCAACTTTATCGCCCTGACTTTGACTGATAGTTTTTACGTATATTATAAGCAAAAAGGCAGTAGGAACTAGAATGAACAGTGCAGTAGCAATAAATGCGAGAATATTTACTTCCATAATCTCACTATTTATTTGATTTTTCTTTACTTCGCAATAACTCGGGATTTAATCCCATAGAGATGATAACTCTTTCGCCTGTAAATGAAATATCATGAATAACAATATCTGAACTATGAAATCGATTCATCGTCGAGAATTAAATAGTATAACATAGGAAGATCCTTTATCCATACCGAATCAAAAATTTCTTGACTTTCTTTTTTATTGATCACTTTTTCCATTCTTTCTTTTCTCTAAACGACTGCTTTCTCCTCTGATGAAGTCTCATCTAAACGCCTTTACGCTTACATTGGTTACAAACAAACCCAAACAAAGGATAAAAGCAAAAAAAAAAAAAAGAAAAATGAAGAAGGATCCCTTGGGAATGACATTATGCTATTTGTCCTCTTTTTACAGAAAACAGAAAAAGGAGAGAGAAATTTATGTATAGAGAGAAATTTATGTATTTTTTTTTGTATTAGTATTACATTTTGATCCGTCGGGACTGACGGGGCTCGAACCCGCAGCTTCCGCCTTGACAGGGCGGTGCTCTGACCAATTGAACTACAATCCCAGGGAAATAAAGTATACGGTATATATAGTCTTATGATTTCATTCAAAGACTTTCTATTTAGATTAGAATCGTCATCTTATAACAGAGACGTGAGTGATATATATATATCAATGCTTTTTAGTGCGAACAGCAAGGATTACTCGTAATCCTTTACTTATTTCCAAATCGATTGATAATCGTTCTTTCAATGAAAAAAATAATAAAGTAATAGAAAGAAAAAAACTCTTTTTTTTTCTTAAACTTTATACTTACAGATCATGATATGAATCTAGATCATCAGCAAGATCCTAATCTTTTTTGAAAAAAAAAAAAAAGGAAAAGAAAAGAGCCAAACAAAAAATAGCGGGTGAGACAACAATTTTCCTTTTTTTTCTTTCGTATCGGGCATTTCTGGAGAACAAAGGGGTTATATCATTTCATGTGTGTGAATTAACGAATTATTGGGCCGAGCTGGATTTGAACCAGCGTAGACATATTGCCAACGAATTTACAGTCCGTCCCCATTAACCGCTCGGGCATCGACCCAGGAAGAATAAATTCTGGGCTTACTGAGAATCCCTGATCAATTTTTCCTTTCGTAATACCTTACCCCCAGGGGAAGTCGAATCCCCGCTGCCTCCTTGAAAGAGAGATGTCCTGAACCACTAGACGATGGGGGCATAGTTGCCCGACCACCAGCACACTATGCTCATAGTATGAGCAGTTTTTTGAAATTGTCAATATACAATAGAATGATATGGTCTGACTAGATCCGAAGTCTTTTTTCGTCTTTCATGATTCCATATAATTTTTTGTCTATTTCTGAATCATTCATTAGAATCGCTATTCTATATAAATCTATTTTTTATTATCTACTAAAATTTCCATTTAGAATTTATATTTATGATTTGGACTTTTTTCTAAGAATTTTGTTCATCGAATCTCTTCATCAACTACTCAATAAAATATCTTGAATCTATGTTGAATTCGTAGGTACATGTATCAATCCAATGAATGGACTCAAGACGGACTCTAATTGAATCGACGTCTATCATAACGAAATTCATTGGATTGATATGTATGAAATCCAATGTCAAAAACCTTTTTTATTTGCCCTATATTTCCTAGGTTACCCTATATGCACTAGGTAAATAAAATTGCTGTAAATCCAATTTTTCGTTGGGGAATAAGCCATTATGCAAATAAAATATATATCTAGAAATATGTTATAATTCAATATATTTATATTCACTAAACTCATAGTGGTTTTTTAAGGAATAAAATGAAACAGGCCCTTTTAACTCAGTGGTAGAGTAACGCCATGGTAAGGCGTAAGTCATCGGTTCAAACCCGATAAGGGGCTTTTACCTTAAAACTCTCGTGGGAGTATTCATATTTTAAGCGAGACTAGAGATACTGTTGATATTTGTAATATCAAAAAGTAAGAAAGCGTATAATTCTAAAAATGAATGAATTAGCATAAGTTAGCATTCTAATAAGTTATAGTATAGTAATACTAGTGATAAATTTTCTTTTGAATCGCCAAACACTCCTATTTGACTTTACATTATTTTAATCAAAAAAAAATTAAAGATTCGAAATCAACAAAAGAAAAAGTAAGTGAACCTAACCCATTGAATTATTATTATATCCACTATCCTGATATTAAAATTCGATATAAAATTCGATATAGATGAAATCGGAACAGTGGGTCTCTCTTTTCATTTTCATATTTCTTTGGGCTCTGCGGAAATCCGTCGATATTTCCGATTAAATCTTTTTACTCCTAGATGCTCTATAGGAATAAATAACTATTCCTTTCTTTCCCATAAAAAAAGTTTCATAACATAAGAGACATAGCAAAGACCTTTTCTATATCCTTCTTTGATTCCAGAACACAGGATAGCTTTTTTTTTATATCTCCATTTCTCCTTATTTCTTTATCTTTTTTTTTTAGATTATATATTTCGAATTTAGATACTATAGAGAATCAATATAGAATATTAGGTAGAATTAGATAGAATAAGATTTCTATATATCTATTAGATCATGGCTTCATGTATCAAAAATTTCCCTATTGTACA